CACAGCGGTAGATATAGGTCTTTTGAGAATACGCCATAACGACCAATGGTTAACGGTAGCCCTAATGGGCGGTTTCGCTAGAATAAGTAATAATGAGATCACCATTTTAGGAAATGATGCGGAGATGAGTACTGACATTGATCCGCAAGAAGCTCAACAAGCTCTTGAAATAGCTGAAGCTAACTTGAGTAGAGCTCAGGGGAAGAGACAAGCAATTGAGGCGAATCTAGCTCTCAGACGAGCTAGGACACGAGTAGAGGCTGTGAATGTTATTTCCTACTAGTAAAAAATACATCAAAATAATCAAAAGAAGTTCTTTAGGGGTTCTTTATTATACACCACATTTTGATTCCGCCAATTGAACACAATCAAGTCTAGATGATAGAACGAAAAAAAGAAGATGGGTAGAAAAACTTATTAGATACCATTGACTCTGGTATCTAATAAGTTCTACCTACTATTGGATTTGAACCAATGACTCCCGCCGTATGAAAGCAATACTCTAACCACTGAGTTAAGTAGGTTATTTATCATCACAAAAAAAGGACCCATCGCCTCGGGGATTATAGGTGGAATATTATTTCTAAGCAATACCAACCCGCTAACAGTAAACGGGTCAGAGAACTATCATGTGGGATTCTATCTTGACAAGAAATTATCTATATGTTAAGATATCCATGACAAGGGCTATAGCTCAGTTAGGTAGAGCACCTCGTTTACACGTGCGCCAATGCTTTTCAAGGGAGCCCATTATGCAATGATCTTATTGAGAAATCGATGTCTTACTCCATAGATTCGAGGGAACAAGAGAACAATAGCCTGACAAATATTTGGTTCGGTTCAATTTGAGTGCGAATTCAAGTGACAAATCAAATAGAACCCGCTATTGATTTGCTAATTGATAAGGTAAATACCCAGCCCATTCAATGCCAGGCTTAATGAGTATAAGGGACTCAAAAGAACCTCTTTTCGTCCTATGAACTTTAAGGTGTATGAAGTCTCATATTTGACTCTTGCAGCGGAGCGATAGAGATTCCATTTAACTTAGGTTGATCTAGGCCGGAGGCAGACCTAAGTCAAGGTAACCCTTCTTTGAAACACTTTGGTATTGCTCCTAGATCAGAATACAAATGATGAATCAAAGAGCACATGGAGCCATCTTATTATCTTCCTGTAAAGAAAAAATATGGTGGACTAACTGATCTTTACATCAATCAGTTGATGAAAGAGCCCAATGCAACAAAATGCATGTTGGGTCTTTGAAACAGTTCGAATCATTTCGATAATAATCAGTTTGATCTGTTTTACCGAGAAGGTCTACGGTTCGAGTCCGTATAGCCCTAACACATTCCATTTTTTTTATAGACATTCCATTTTAGTTTAGTATAGTTTTCATTTCCTCATTAATACTTGTTTATGGATTAACCGGTTCCTTTGTTCATAGAAATGAAAGCATTACCATATGTTCATGTGAATACATAGGGGCAGGAAAATAAAAACAATAATTCATTCCAATGGATGAATTACATATGACTTTTTTCTTGTCCATGATCAAAGAGTTACTGATATACTTTTGTTTTTGTTTTGGTATACCCAATCTCAGTCAATTTATGAAGTGAAAATCATGACAGGATCCTGTCTAAAAACTTCATCCCGACCCAACTAAATCGAATCCTAAGTTACACAGATCTAGTACCTATTCTTTTCTTGGACTTGTATTTGTGGAAGTCCCCCGACTTCGACTAATTGCTTTTTGGCCGAACAACAACCCAACTTGGTTGTTTCAAATATAATGCAGAGATAATGAATTGGTCCTTAATGTATCGACGTTCCTTCTTCTATATTCTATGAGTTGGGTTGGTTTGTGGATTTTGTCTCTCGAATTTTTCGAGAATGTGTGATTCTTTCTATTAGAAGTATCTTATGCGGATCATTTATAATTCCACAGATTCTATCACTCTGCGCTATCTTTCATTGTGTAGTGTAAGTTTGCTCCAAAACAAACTCCCTTTTTGTAGCGAAACCTAACCCATCGGTTGGTCTTACTAAGTGTTATTGCCGTAACAAGTATTTTTGTTCATCCCCGATCGCGGTCTTTCTTTAGTACTCGATTCTTTTTATTTCTGAGAGGGCCCGAGGCGGGGGTATAGTACAGATTCTAAGTTTCCAATTTTTTGGTTTTGGTATAGAAAGATATGAGTTGTTATACGTAAAGGTTCCTAGCAACTCAACGGATTGAATCAAATCAATAAAGTAAGGAAAATCGAAATGAAATCTAGGACAAGGAAAGGGGATAAAATATAATCGTTCGATGTATTAGATTATGTTTACGTATTCCTATCGAATCAATAGAAGCAATGATTCTCCACCTGGATTTTAATGAAAAGAATACAATACTTCGAGTAGAATATGCTAGAAATCCCTAGCCGTTTTATCCATATGACTACTGAAATTTTTTCGTTTTGATTTGAAAAAAAAGTGAAATAATATAATTTCAATT